TTTGACAATAGGATTACTAGTAATCCCTGTCGTTCTCACTAAAGCGCATATCTGTGTGGATATTAATATTAATATATCACCTTTTTCTCTGTTACAATACGACAATTCTAAATGGAAATAGTTTTCATTTTAATTAAAAAAAATTATTAAGAATATATGTGTGTGTGCTATATGCCTTATTTCTCTGGGATTGTAGTTCAATCGGTCAGAGCACCGCCCTGTCAAGGCGGAAGCTGCGGGTTCGAGCCCCGTCAGTCCCGACCTAGTATCCGATGAGTCCACTGATTCATCTCTTTATTTTCTTTCAAGGGGCGGGGTGAGGAGTGGGATCTAATTCCCAGAGGGTCCTTATTTGTTTCTTTATTTTTCGTTTCTAATTTCTTATTGAGAAAATACAATAATGGCAATTTCAATTACTTCAATCAATTAGTACCGATCGGTGGGGGATAGACATATGTGGATTGCTACAATGGTTGGTAGCACCATATTTAGGATTCCAAGAGATAGTGTACTTTACTTGACTTGTCCGTTTTTTGATTGCTCCTGATCCGTGGAAGGGAATCCAATACCCGTATCACCAGAGCACATACAGAAATTTGGATTCTTTTATTGTACGATACAAAATTCACTTAATTTTAACATAGTTACCTTGAAAAAATTTCAGATTAAAGCTATCCCCCTTCTAGCTCCGATTTTTTATAACCTAAATTACTAATTGGAAACAATCTAAATCTATTTATCAAACTGTACACTTCATTTTTTGTGTCCCAGTACCAATCGAAGGAAAGAAAGGAGCATTTTTATTTTAATAAAAGAAAGATCAAACAAAGAAAAGATCCACACCTCCTCTCTTAGTGAGGGAATGAATAATCTTTTTTTATTCCCATTGAAAGGGAAGGGCCTATCGAAGAAAGAATAAACTAAAAAAAAATAGTGAATTAATTTATCAATTAGATCTTTTCTTCTTCCTTTTTCCATTTCACTTCTACTATTTTGGTTTGTTTGTGACCAATGGAAGTGGAAGGTGGGTCAGATGCTACCTCATTATATGATATGATTCTATTAAAGAAGACGGTAGGTTATAGAAAATAACGAATGGATAAAGAATGCTAAATTCAAGGGGATTCTTGATTGGAGCAGGAATTTCATTTTTGATTACGTTTTTATTCCGTATGGATAAAAGATCTTCCTATGTTATACTATTCCATTCTCGACGATGAATAGATTTGATAGCTCAGATATTGTTATTCATGATATTGATCCGATTCAATATCAGCGGGATGTATTCCTCCCGTTGAATTTACACGAGAAAGATTTAGAATCTCTATGGGATTAGATCCCGAGTTATTATGAAGTAAAAAAACGATGAAATTATGGAAGTCAATATTCTCGCATTTATTGCTACTGCACTGTTCATTCTAGTTCCTACTGCTTTTTTACTTATTATTTACGTAAAAACAGTCAGTCAAAATGATTAATTTGATTGAATAAAGCTTTAAGCTTTACTTCTGAGTTCTTATCAATAATGGAAGAAATGTAAAGGGGTTCAAATTCCACGTCTTAAATGAAATGAGCGGATTAAAATCAGCAGTATATGAGATCTGATAGTATGGTAGAAAGAAATATAGGAACCTTTCTACCACACTATTTATTAGTGTATAATTCTACCACACTATCGATTATTATATAAAATTAGAAAGTTTGACAAAGATATATAAGGCTTAATTAATATGGATCACTCTGTACTATGTATATTGATATATACGTAGATACTAAATGACATATTGCAATATACATATAAATAGTACCCCAATTCGAGTTCTTTGCTACATGCATGCTACATCCATTTGATTTGTACCGATTTTGATGAATATGATATAATCGACTGCCCACTTTGACTCTTATGTCTTACGGTTCTAAATTTCTAGTTTATTATTATTTTATTTATTTCTCCAATATGGATCCTGGGATCCGACGAAATAATCAAATCAATGGAAGAAGATATGGTACGGGCATAGAATAGATTATAGAAAATAAACCCAGTCGTCATCTTTTTTTAGCATTCCGAAAAGGAGTAATTGATTTAGCTACTTTCAGGTGATTCAAGGAATTCCATGGGAAATTCTTTATATTTGTAAAAAGAGTAGTCCATACCACCTATTTCTATCGCGTGAACCATGATAATTAAGTGAGTCGATACAACATAAAGAATATTTCTAGGAATCTAAAACAAAGGTAAATGCGCAATATGTGAATCGCCCAACGCACGCACGATCTTATTATTTATGCGTAGTACTTCGTTGGACAAACATTATATCTATGTTTTCCTCGGTATAAAGTACGTATCTACATAATAAATAACAGATAGACTTCCTCTTTGAACAGTAAAGCGAGAAACAAATAAAAAAGAGGTTGGTTGCTCCTCATTGTAATATCCATATAGAATTCTATGAAAAGCTAGTTGCATCAAAATAGAATATTTAGGATGAATTCGGTTGGAAAAAATTTCATATCATGTGTATTCCTTTTACTTTCAAAATACGAACATGGGCATCGTTGAAATATTTTTTTATTTAATTTAAAGGTTATTCCTCATCTATTACATTACCTTAACCGGATTCCCTTATAATTTTGAAATGAAGATATTTTTCTTTAAAAACGCTTTGCAGAACAATCTATGAAACTTAAATTATTGATACAGTTTTATTACTCAACTCAAGTAAATTAGTAATGACCCTAGAGTCCACTTCTTCCCCATACTACGAGTGAAAGGGAAAATGTAAAGACTACCATTAAAGCAGCCCAAGCAAGACTTACTATATCCATGTGAATTATGTCTCCTATCTCTATGAATATGAAGAAACTCTTCCATTATTGATCACTAATACTAATGTAATCAATGGCACAGAGTCAAAAAGGGATTCTGAACGAAGGCTATTGATGAACCAATCCAATAACTCCACCTATAACAAGTTCATATATGATTTCTGGTAGAATTTGGAAGCATTAAGTACAAGCAAGATACACAGTTACTTTCTTGTAATTATAGAGGGAATGCTATTAATGGAAAATGGAGGAATAGTAAGACCTATTGTTTTGTTTCTTTTGTTACCCTTCATAATAAAATAAAAAAGCATAACAATATACAATCAAGATAGATCACTATCTATCCCATATCTCTATCTACTGTTTGATCTAATCCTTATGGCCTCCCGAATATTTCACAAAGACACTCGGGAGACTTTCTATTACATTCTTGCTTGGATGTTACCGAATAAAGAAGTTTTTTTTCAACTTTTATTCTTTATTTTTATTCTATAAAATCTATAAAAGAAGCCAATTATTCATCCAATCCTGAATGTCTGAGCACTCATAAATTCTCGCGAGTCTGTATACAAAGCATCTTCCACCCCTTACCACAACTACCAATTCCCCACTCAACTATATAATTTCGGCCATTAGACATTATGGAAGTCTTGATAGCCTAGCCCTTCCTATACGAAAATCCTCCCTGGAATCCCAGGCGCAAAGATTGACAGTCTTTTAACCTCCAACTTCTTAAAATCAAGCGAGTATTGGAAGTTCGAGTCCTTTTCCTCTGCTTATGCTAGGATTCGGCGATTTATATAAGCATAAGCAAGCAAAGGGGTTTCGAGTTTTTTTATTGATCAGGCGACACCCGGATTTGAACTGGGGAAAAAGGATTTGCAGTCCCCCGCCTTACCACTCGGCCATGCCGCCAAAATTCTAAAAATAACTGGAAATATTCCTTTTTGGGTAGGTTATTACTTAATCCCCTTTCCTTTTTTTATTGTATTTGCATCTTGAATCCCATTTTCCTTATTTCTTTCCCAATAAACCTAAACGAAAAAAAAATCCTTCCTTTTTTGATTGGAGCCGGATCCTTCTATTAATTGTATAGTATATCAAAACACACACCGCCTAAAACCCTCCCGTTTTCTATTGAAAGAAAAAATTTTTGAGTCACACAATAAACAATAAAAAATTCAGCACAAATAAAACGGGACCCATTAACTTATTGGCTGTTAATTCATGAAAAGTTCTTGGATCCTCATTTTTGTTTCCTTAATGGCATAAGAAAATGCAATTGATACACAACTAATCAGTATCAATAAAAAAAAATGAATCCTTTTCAATTTCAAGTATAACAACAATTATGTGTATATGTAAACCCCCGAACAGAAATCGTTACACAGATCTACCTAATCCGGGATCTTATTTATATATGATATTCCCCCAGGGAATTAAGTTAATTAGCGCGCTTCAATTTTCAATTGAATATTATTGAATAGCAAATAGAAATTATGATATAGTAATAGTACGGCCCACGTTACCCTACCCCAAGTCGAACTGGGATAAGCGATATGCAGATGGTCTTCGTGTGCTTAATAAATACAACCCCTTATTGTGCACTTCAATCGTATTCCACGAATTCGACTAACAAATGGGTAAAAAAGCCTCTCTTTTCTGCGAATCATTTTTGAACAACTGAATCCGCGAAAAAAGTTAAGCCCTAAAAAAAAAAAAGGTAAACTCTATAAGGTTCCTTTCTGTCTTTATCTCATTCATAGAGAACAGATCAAATACTGAATCCATTTACTTTATCTGGTACCTAATCAGCAGATCCTAATATCATAAGGTAGAAATTGGATCACTTTTGATATTCTATATAAGACTCCATAAGTTTAAGCGTCAGAATTTTGTTTCCAGGAATGTTTTATTAATTCATTTCAATTTGTATCTGTTGCAAACAAATCTTATTTTAAGTAGAAAAATCTCTTTATTTCTCCGCTCATACGTATTTCATACATTCCATCTATGATATGTAGTTGGGTAAAATTTCATGTGATTCAGTAAACAGAATATGATTCCATCATTGCTAGATCAATCCACATCATTACTAGATCGGTCCATATGGTTCGATGAAGAATGAACCTTGGAAAATGAATGGGATTTTTTTTATAAATGGGAAACTCAAA